ATCCATATGATCCCATAGACCTCTTGTAAGGATTCCAATCTGGAAAAAGAATTGATAGCTTGTACTTCTGTTGTATCAATTATCATTTCAACGATCAACTTCTCCCATAATGATATCTATGCTACCTAGTATCGTCATAATATCAGCCAATTTCATTTTTTTAACTAACTGAGGAAGAATTTGCAAATTGATAAAACCGGGTGGGCGAATTTTCCATCTCCAGGGAAAAACACTCTGATCTCCTATCAGAAAAATTCCCAATTCTCCTTTGGGGGTTTCGACTCTTACATAAAGTTCTTGCTGTGATAATTCAAAAGTCGGAGAAGGTTTCTTACTAATGAATCGATAATCAAAATCATTCCATTCGGGATCCCTTACTCTATCAAAGCGTCGGATTTCTAAATTCTCATAGGGCCCCCCTGGAATTCCTTCTAGAGCCTGTTGAATAATTTTTATAGATTCTGTCATTTCGCTGATTCGTACTAAATAACGAGCTAACGAATCCCCTTCTTTTTGCCATTGTACTTCCCAATCAAATTCGTCGTAACACTCATAATGATCAACTTTACGAAGATCCCATTGTATTCCGGAAGCTCGTAGCATTGGTCCTGATAAACCCCAATTTATTGCTTCTTCTCCGCCAATAATGCCTACTCCTTCAACTCGTTCTAAAAAAATAGGATTCTGTGTAATAAGCTTTTGATATTCAGCAACCCCTGTTAAAAAATAATCGCAAAAATCTAAACATTTATCTATCCATCCATGAGGTAGATCAGCAGCTACTCCTCCGAGACGAAAATAATTATGCATCATTCGCATACCGGTGGCAGCTTCGAATAGGTCATATATCAATTCTCGTTCTCGAAAAATATAGAAGAAGGGGGTCTGTGCCCCAATATCTGCCATAAAAGGGCCAAGCCATAACAAATGCGAAGCTATACGACTCAACTCCAACATAATGACTCTGATGTAGCTCGCCCTTTTAGGTACTTGAATATTGCCTAACTGCTCTGGTGCATTTACAGTTATTGCTTCTGTGAACATAGTAGCTAAATAATCCCAACGTGTTACATAAGGCAAATATTGTATAATTGTTCGGTTTTCTGCAATTTTTTCCATTCCTCTGTGTAAATAACCCAATATTGGTTCGCAGTCAATAACATCTTCACCATCTAGAGTAACGATGAGTCGAAGAACACCATGCATTGATGGGTGGTGAGGACCCATATTGACTATCATGAGGTCTTTTCTTGTAGCTGGTGCAGTCATAGGTTTTTCCCCATTCATTCTTCCATGAATTGCTGAAAGTGAAAAAAAAAAAGAAGTTCATCAAAATTTAAACGATCAAAAAGATTCTTCAAATTAACGAGTTTTTATCTCTCGAATATCCAACTGACCAATTATTTCTTTATAACGTACTCTATTTTTTTTTGACAAATAAGCCAATAGTCGTTGACGTTTTCCCAGAATTTTCCGTAGACCTCTCTGAGATAAATAGTCTTTTTTGTGCAATTCCAAATGTGAAGTAAGTCTCCGTATCTTATTGGTAAAACTGACTACTTGAAATTCAACAGACCCCCTGTTTTCTTTCTTTTCTTCTTGTGAAGTAACGAAAATGAATGAATTTTTGACCATAAAAGAATTTCCTCCTCCTTTTTTTACTTTACAGATATGTAATTTTATCGATCAGAAATAATAATGCCAGTAATTTGAATGTGATATACATAATGATCTTAATTTCTTTATCGACTCCTAATTTTATCAATTAAAATGAATTAATCAAATTGGATTCGAATAGGGATACAAAAGGATGGTACGTTTTTGCACTCACAAAAGCGAATAATTTATATTTAAACCGAAAATGAAGAAGATTTTGTTGATTCAATTCACTTTTTATCTAATTGATACTTTATTGACGTAGATTAGAATGGGATGTAAGACAAGGTATGTGTACATCTGTTTACTTTCATATACCATATACGGTATAGGATATATAGGAAAAATACGGTATTAACATTAACCAATTTTCAATCGCGGATACATACGTAGTCTTAACATATTGATACGACTGCCATTATTCGTATCAAACCAATAGCGATTCATACAAGCTAAATCTTCTAATCGATAATTCGGCCAAAGAAAGAACTTTAATTGAATTAATTCATTTTTATCACTATCAAGATGTTTACTTTCATCCAAAACTGGACTCCAGTTTTTTACGTTGTTCTTGTTACAAAATACTGGATTTCTATTCACACCATTTTTATTCGTTGAACTGAAACAAATTAAAATTCTCAATTCTCTACGACGTCTAGATGATAAAATATTTTCAGGAACAAGTAAATTCGAATGATTTTTATCTCTATTTCCAGTCATTCTTTGATGTTTTGAAATAGATTCATCAAAATTCTTCTTATCAACATATCCTCGTTCTCGATATCTTTGATTAATTTGGCGTTTACTCTTATGAACCAATGAAATACCTATGGTTTGGTACATAATAAATTGTCCATCATTTTTTACAGACAGACGAACGGATTCGATAATCAATATCCCTTTTTTCATCAATTCTGTAAGAGGTAAATTCTTCTGAATCAGCATTATATTCAGACTCATTTCTCTTCTTTGAATAGAGGATATAGTAATTTTTCTTGGGTTTCTCAGTCTAAGCAGGAGACAATATACCTTAATATTATTGATCATTCTTTGATTCAAAGCATCGTCCCATCTCAATTGAAAAAGCAAATATCGTTTCAGGAAGAAATTTAGTTCTGCTTCCGTGTTGCTCTTGTATTGTTTTTTCGTTTTACGTTTTTTCATGTCTGATCGCGCATAATCTTCTTCAATATCTTTTTGTTGGTTTGAGAGAAGGGATCCAAGATTTCTTTGGTTTTGTGCATCTGAACCACGATCTCGTCGATCTGCGGGTTCTTTTTCTTCTTGATTTCGATTCTTTAATTCAAAAGATTTTTTTTCTTCATTCGATGGTATAAAAAAATTCCCTTTTGGCTTTCCATTGACGTTTTTATTTTCACTAACATTTTCATTTATATTCAAATTTAAAAGAAGTAATTTGCTTGGTATAATCCACGGTTTCATTTTATATGCATTATAAAGTAGCACAAATTCGGGGAAGAACCAAAGTTCCAGATTGGATATAGGACAATTTAGTATTTCTTCATTCATTCCCATCCAATCAAAAAAGATTTTTTTATGATTGGGTGGATTGATTTCTAGATCTTGATGAATTGTAAGATAAAAAAGACCTTTCTTATCAATTTTATCAATTATTGGGTAATTATTAGTTCCAATCTTAGTTTTTTTATTACTGTTGGAATCGATCTTGATCCAGGCCTCAATATTGACTTTTTTTCTAAGACAAAACTTGAGAATTTTCCAATCAAAATATTTTCTATCTGGATTTTTTTCCATATACATAATATCACCTCTTCCTAGATAATTATTGATAGGAATACCCCCCCATTTATCAAATAATTTTCCTTTAGGTGTGTTGTAATTATAAGAAATCTTTTGATTCGTATTTACTTGGAATGGTGATCCATAACCAGAAATATATGAGTTCCTCTTAGTTTCATAATTAATAGATTGATATGATAAAAGATCATATTTAAAGTATTTTTGAAAATTATCTTTTTGATTTGATAATGAATATACTTCAGAATCTTTTTGTTTTTTGTAATAAAGTAATTGGTTTTTTTCATATGAATTCCATTTCTTTAAATCTTTCTTTTGAGCTGTACGACATTGATTGACTCTATTTCGCCATTTTTGTGGGATTAATCTAGACCATCTAATCTGAGATAAATCGTATTGATAATGACCTCTTAACCAGTTTTTCCATTGATTCGCTCCATAACTCCGAAATTTCTTATATCTTAATTCAGAATGAATTATTCCTTGTGTTCCAAAAGAATCCTTTATCTCAGTCTTAAGAAAAAAAGATGTTCCGTGATATTGAAGAACAGATCTTAATTTATCCAAGTGGGTTTGGGATAAATTGTAAAATACATATGCTTGTGACAAGGCGGATAAGTCACAAAAAATAGGTGAATTCCTTTTACTATTACTAATATTATAAAGTGACTTTTTTATAGTCGAAATAAAGTGAATTGTATTTTGATTTGTTTTATTAATTCTTTCTTGATTTGTTTCATTAGTGTAAATGTATTTATCAATCATTTTTTTTGTTGATTCAAGAAAAAGTTGTATATTGATTTGGGGAATATTAATGATACACCGAAAGACATCTATGTAGATTCTTTCAATGAAAATTTTTATAAAATAATGTAATTTACTGATTAATCGAGCATTTCTTCTTTTTAATATTTGCCAAATATTTTTTAGTGATTCTAGTCTTTTGACATTATAAGTTGTTTTGTTAGAATTAATATTTATTCCTGGAGTTACTTTTTTTTTGTCGTTTGTAATTTTTTCTATTTGATTTCTAATTGTGCGTGTTCTATCAGTCAGATCCTTCAGTTTTTTTTCTGTCAGGGAATCATTTGTCCAATCTGTAGATCGAATTTGATTAAACGATTCATGAATTATCTGATTGTTGATTATCGAATCTTTTTCTTTTTTAGTTTCACTTAATTCATATACTTCTCTCAATCTAAATAACAGAATTTGATTTACTTTTGAAAGTACTTTTCTTATTCTTTTTATAAATAGAACACTTTTGATGACCCAATTTTTTGTTTCTTTTGAGACTGTTAGAAAAAAGTTTGTTCTTCCCTTTAAAACTCTTAAAACTAGAAAATATTTCTTTTTCAATTTTGTAAATTTTTTTTTGAGTTCTTTAAAAATGGGCTCAAAAAAAGAAGGTCTTTTTCGGGGAGAACCAAAAGGAAGTTCAGCTTCCATTCCCCAAACCGTTAAAAAACAAAAATCATCTTTTTTTTTTATTTTTTTCATTAGATCTCTATGAGAGGTTTGCAGTTTAGATCTGTGCCAAGGTTTCAGACAGAAAGGAAATAGGA